GTTGAGACCACAAGTGAAAATGACACTGCCATAAATTGACAAGATAATATTTCCATTTCTTCATCATAAGATGAGTCCCCTTTGAAGCCAGAATTGATTTTCCTCGGTATCTGACATAATGCGCAAAAGGATCCTTAAGTAACCACAGGGTCTTCTGAAAATGATTACAAAGCACTACTAAAAAATGCTCCATTTTTCCATAGAAATATGTTCGCTCAAGAAAGGCTCCAAGGGATGTTGATCGTAAACGAGAGACTTGTTTACCGAGAAAAACGAATATGGATTCGCATTCATATACATGAGAATTATATAGGAACAAGAATAATCTTTGATTCTCTTTTGAGAAAAAAGAAATGGATTTCTTTGAACTAATGAAACTATTTGAATTAGGATACTCGTGGAGAAAAAATCTCAATAAATGTAAAGAGGGAGCATCTTGTATCCAGCAGTGAAGGGTTTGAACCAAGATTTCCAGATGGATGGGGTGGGGTATTAGGATATCTAACACATGATTTAAATGTGATAATTTGTCCTCAAAAAAGGGAAATATTGAATGAATAGATCGTAAATTATGATATTTTGCTATTTCTTTTTCTTCCAGGCAAGATACTAATTGCAGGGAGAGTGGAATTTCCATAATGACTGCAAAAGCCTCTGATATGGTTTGAGAATCCACATTTTTTCTTTTCCTAACGAATCTATTTTGGTGAAAATTGGTAACCGAAAAAAGGTTCTGTTGATGCATTCGAATAATTAAACGTTTCACAATTAGTGAACTGAATTTTTTGTCATAACCTAAATTTTCCATCGATTCGTAAACAATCGATCCATTTAAATCATGATTATGAGCAAGTACATAGATAGACTCCTGAAAGAGAAGTGGATATAGGAAGTGTTTTTGTGGAGATCTACCCATTTCTAAATATCCTTGTAATTCCTCCATTTACATTTAATTTGAAATTATACTTAAACCGAAGGAATATGGGATTTCTTGGGTTATCAAATGATACATAGTGCGATACAGTCAAAACAAGGTATATAGTAAAAAAAAAAAAAAGAGATACCCCGGATACAAGGAGACCAATCAACAAATACTCTCTTTTTCCATCCCATTTTTATTTTCGTTAGAGTTGCACATTATAGTTTAAAAGGATGTCAAGAAATTGTTTATTTTTGCAACCCGATCGCTCTTTTGACTTTGGAAAAAATTAGCTTTGTCAGTATACGATTTCTTCTACACATTCGTCTTTACTCACTCCGTAATAGAGTTAATAATTAGGATTCATAAAAAAAAGGGAAATCTACTATCCACTCACAGGGGAACCTTTTCCCGCATCAGGTACTAATATATATATTTTTAACGTCTAATTAAATCGGGAAATTATTCGAATTCTAATTCATATTACATATTAATTTAATAAAAAAATTATATTTAAATTAAATTAAATATTAAATTAATAAAAATTAAATAATATTAATTTAATATAATTATAATAAATTAAATAATAATAATAAAAAATAAAAAATAAATAAAATAATAATAATAAAAGCTCGTTGCTTTTTCTTTCCCTATAATTGGAGACATGGAGCTCTATCCATTTATTCACTTGACCCTGGGTTAATTTTTTTAGTCCCGTTACAAGAAAAGAAGCAAAAACAAGATTTTTTGCCAATCCGGTAAGGATGAAGTATTCTCTGAGTTACCCATTGATACGACATGCTATTTTTTCCATTCATTCCCCTTATGGATCAGTCGTGGTCTTACAAACTCTACCAATGGTATGGACGAATTCGTTGCTTCATCCAAATGTGTAAAAGATCATAGTCGCACTTAAAAGCCGAGTACTCTACCATTGAGTTAGCAACCCGGATAAGGAATAACTTTGTAGATACGATCGGAATAAAATATTAAATATAATATAATATTTATTAAATATAATATTTTATTAAATATAATATAAATATAAAAATTTATTAAATATAATATAAATATAAAAATATAATATAAATATAAAAATAAAATATTTAATTTTAATTTTAATATAATTATAATAATAATATATATATATAATATATAATTTATAAATATAATATAAAATATATAAAATAAATTAAATAAAATGAACAACATCAGATAAAAATACAACGTATTCCCCCATTCATATGGATAGGTGTATAAATGGGTAAACCCCAAAAATATGATTATATCATTTTATTTTTTCCTTTTTTTATTTTTTCATTGAATAAATAAACTTTTATTCTTGTGCCGCAGTGAATTTGGTGAACCCATCATTTAAATGATGTAAATAAACAAACTTATGGATCGTGGAGAAATAAATCTATTTCTCCACGATCGAATTATATTTGTTCGATACAACATTGTCAATATAAATTGAATGTTGAGAAAACAAAAAAATATCAAATAGATCAAACCATCAAACCTAAATAATTAAGTAAAGTACTTGCGTTGGATTGGAACTACATAAATAAGAAATGTAGCGTAAACATAAACGGGGGAAAAAGTCAAGGAAGAAGTAGGAAAAAATATCGAATTTTTTGAATAGATATACAGATACAATAACCAGGATTGACCCCTTTGTTTGTTTGTTAGGGAAGTACATCCAAAAAAAAAAAAAGAGATCAGTGGAGAAATAATTACATAAAGTCAGATACTAGGCACCCCTTTTTGATTCCATTAATTGGACTTTGTTTGATTAACTCGAAGTTCTTTAAAGACCTCCGCCCTCTTTGAAATATCATGAACAGTTCCTGTAGGTTGAGCGCCCCTTTCAAGGAAATATAGAATAGCAGGAACATTTAAATAAGTTTGATTCTTTATCGGATCGTAAAAACCGACTTTACGAAGATCTCTTCCCTCTCTTCGGGATCGAACATCAATTGCAACGATTCGATAGATGACTCATTGGGATAGATGTAGATGAGGAATCCCCCCCTCCCCTAGAAACGTATAGGAGGTTTTCTCCTCATACGGCTCAAGAAAGAATGATTCGAATTTATGTTTATGTATATAGTAGCAAATGTATCCAAAAAGTTTTGAATTAGACTCTAATTTGAGTCATTTTTTTTTTTCTTTTCTTCTCAGAAGAGAAGAAATATATCATTCGTACTCATAACTCAAGTTATGTAATTATCAAAGGCCTCGAAAGGAGATCCTTAACCTTAAACATTTATTGAGCCGTCTCTAACCCATTTTATTTGTCTCGCCTAGAATTTTTTTCCGTATTGTATTCTAATTTAGTTCTAGTTGTTGATATAGTTGAAAAATGGCGTTTACTTGTTCTGGTATCCGTTATCCTTGCTTTGAATCATTGGGTTTAGACATTACTTCGGCGATCCTTAATCGTTTCAAAATGGCAACAACATACCTTTTGTTATTTCTTTCTATTGAAAGAATCGTACGAATGATTGATTCCCCTACGATACAATTTGGATCAAATATTTGTACCCATTCCGAACTATTTGACTTTTTGGTTTGAACCCCATTTGAATTTAAACCTTTCGATTTCTATATCGAAGATATACTTACGTTACGAAGTTTTTCCAACCTATTGATTGATACTAACCCTAGACTCTTCCCCTGAAAAATAAATCAATACTTTATACTCGAGTTCCATCATGTACTATTTACAACCAAAAAAATGGGTTTCCTAGTAGAACAGAACAAACTATGTCGAGCCAAGAGCACCTTCACAGATATATAAAATGGTGGATTCCCGCATCCACAACCGATGATGTCCTTCAAGTCACACGTTGCTTTCTGCCACATCGTTTCAAACGAAGTTTTACCATAACATTCCTCTAATTTTGAACCGGTATGCGTATGCCCGGTATGGAATTGATTCAATATGGAATCATGAATAATCATTGGCTTAATTGATACCTAGTAGTCCACACCTTCCTTATACTTCCTTATATAATATATATATGGAAGCATAGGTATTTTTTTTTTTTTTATCTGGAGAAGTCTCATCAAGGATTTAACATGATCCTATATCATAGGAATAAAACTTTCATTTATCTTTCCATACTTTCTATAAAATAAAAAGAAAATCGATTTTCTTTTTATACATTATACACATGTCGTTGACACTCGATTTCGTTTGTAAGAATGTGAATTTATACGTTTGTGAGAAAGTGAATCAATAACAATACAATAAGGAGTATATAATTCATAAAACAATGATTATAAATCTGAAAAAAAAAAAAAAAAAAAAAAAANTGGAATCACATTGTATCCAATATTCCCCCTACTTTTAGAGGGGGAGATGGCTAAAAGTATCTCACCCTTCCTCTAATAGAATGAGTCTGGGACGGAAGGATTCGAACCTCCGAATAACGGGACCAAAACCCGGTGCCTTACCACTTGGCCACGCCCCATTTAGATTTCTATTGTGCACTAATAAACACTAACATGGGTATTTCCTGTTCGTCAATTCCAGCCAAAATCAAATATCTATAGAATAGGCGTTGCTAAGATTCGGCATGTGTGTAGATGCAGAATCGAAATGAATTCATTGATCATTACATAGAATTCAATTAAGATATTGTATGAAAGTATGATTTCTTCTATTCTGATATTCTGATTTAAGAATTGAAGGATTTTTGATTGGGGGAGTTCCAAGAAAAAGAAAGATTTTTGGCAAACCTTCTCTTCTTTCTTTTCTTTATTTTTCCCTTATATCAATAACTCGATAAAAAGAAAATTCTCTCTAAAAACAAAATGTTTGGTATGCTTAATATCTTAAGTTTAATCTCTATCTGTCTTAATTCGGCCCTTCATTCGAGTAGTTTTTTATTCGCCAAATTGCCCGAGGCTTATGCCTTTTTAAATCCAATCGTAGATGTTATGCCAGTCATACCCGTACTCTTTTTTCTCTTAGCCCTTGTTTGGCAAGCTGCTGTAAGTTTTCGATGAGATCTTTAATACTGAGAAAGATTCACGATTTCTTCGAAAAAAAAAAAAAAAAAAAAAAANTTTC